AATTCCGAAGAAAGACTGTTGGCAGCAGGTGGAGACATTTCTTTGGCCCCCTAAAAAAGGAAATGCGGGCAGGGTGAAGCTCGGCAGAGGGTTCGAGAATAGGGTAGGGTAGGGTCCTGTCCTTAAGATTCAGATAAGAAAAGAGTTCCAAACCTTTATGCATGCACCTCCGTATAAGTGCTGCGTACAAGTTCCAGTCAGGATAATTGGAAAAGATCAAACCAATTTGAACCGCTCACATCACAATAGTAGTAGCGTAAAGGCCGTAAGTCGGGGGGTGGTAAGGCTATTACTTTCACATCTCTCTCTCTATCTATAGAGAGAGATCCGCTGCGTGAGCAACCCGACTGTGCGTTACATGTGCTCTACAGGCCGCACTCCTCTTCCCAACGAGCCCATTTATCTTTTTATTTGGAAGACGGGCGTTGCGTTCGGTTCGAAAGGCATGGTTTTCAGTATGTCTCCAGATAGGGCCCCCACTAGTCCGGCTGGCTAGTGAGCGGTTCTTTCGGGCGAGAAGCAGGCCGGGCCCCACCCTACGGGCGGGCATCTCCCGCAACGCAAGCTGCATTGTTCGCCACCACACCACCCGAAAAGCAAAAGATTCGAGAGTCCAGGCTGAAAATACATGCATAGATAGTGGTCTAATGACAAGGGCCGACGACGGAAGCTCGGGACGGAGCCGTATGATGCGGAAGTCTCACGTACGGTTCCCTGAGAAGGGAGTGGCTACCTACTGGAGCTTCGACCAACCACCACCGGTCAATTCCGCTTTGGGGCCACCCCTTACTCTACCATTATTATAGGGGTATGGGGTTCGAGACAAAGAAAGATCAAGGCAGCATATCAGTTTTTCCTTTATACTTTACTTGGATCTGTTTTTATGCTATTAGCTATTCTGTTGATTCTTCTCCAAACAGGAACCACCGATTTACAAATATCATTAACCACAGAATTTAGTGAGCGGCGCCAAATCTTTCTATGGATTGCTTCTTTCGCCTCTTTCGCCGTCAAAGTGCCTATGGTACCAGTTCATATTTGGTTACCCGAAGCTCATGTAGAGGCACCTACGGCGGGATCCGTCATCTTGGCAGGAATTCCTTCAAAATTGGGAACCCACGGGTTTTTAAGATTTTCAATACCCATGTTTCCCGAAGCGACACTTTGTTCCACTCCTTTCATTTATACTTTAAGCGCGATTGCTATAATATATACTTCCTTGACCACTTCAAGACAGATCGATCTTAAGAAGATCATTGCTTACTCCTCAGTAGCCCATATGAATCTGGTGACTATTGGTATGTTTAGTCGGGCGGCGGCCGTTAGGTCACCTATTTTGAGTTATGGACACACAAGGCCAAAACATGTGTGCCGGGCGTGCGACCCATCAACCTACTAGCAATGGGGGAGAAAACATAGCATGTCGCAACAAAAGCTTGATTCGAGGCATCAGCAAAACACTGCCGTCTGTTCCAAAAACAAAAGCCCCTTAGCGCCCCGGGACGGGAGTGGGGGGCGGCCCTACGCGCAGGCAACAGCAGCACCGGCTCCACGAAGTAAGAATCGAATCTTTCTGTTGGCTTTCCCAATTCATTCGTAAATAAGAATTAAAGGGCTAGAAGCGAGCGCTTCTAGCTGCTTCGCCTGCTTCTTCTTTTCTTATAGCGGCTATGTTGGCGTGGCGAAAATGAACGAAAAGTGAGATGAACGTGCTATTTTCAAATCGATTGATAGATAGCCTGATCTGTTCTGATAGATCGAAAGAGTAGGAACGGATAGAGAGGGAATGGAATCTATCAATAAGAAATCCCCTATTTCTATCTATTGATGAGACAACTATCTATTCTTGATCCATCAGAAAGAAATCGATATGTATCTGATGGAGTCTACATCGTACGTAGAGCGCCCAAGCTGGGCCAGCTCAGTTCTCTTATCCATCGGTCCAATGCACTGGGCTCATCTCATGGAGCAAAAATTTGTGTTTTGTTGTTCGACGCCTCGACGCATTCCCTTCTATCCCCGGCATCGTCCCACACAGAAAGAAAGAGCGCAGAGCCCCGGCCCGACCTGTAGGTCCGCTAACGTAAAGTGAGGAGTTGAGCCTGAACTGGCGAACCGAAGTCACTTTCGGAACCATACTTCCTACAGCTAACACGTGTCCAGTCCAGCGGGAACGCGCAGCGCAAACGAACGTGAGCTGCTATACCGAATCCCCCGCTGGCCATCGGGGACCGAGTGGTAAGGCCATGATCTGCAGGGGAACGGATCACTCATTCTTCCATTGGGGACAGGTGCACGAACGACAACTCTAAACGTCACACATCCGCCGCCTACCCACCGTTTAGGTGGCACCAGCGAGATCCAGCTAAGGAAAAACGTGTCGCGGCTGCTCCACTCCGCCGCGGTCTCATGAACTGAACTTCGTTGCCTTCCCGCGCGCGAAGCGAATGGGCGCTGTGCTGTGGGTCAGTTTCGGGGCGGGGGGCGAAGAGAGACCAGAAGAATGATTCATTTGGATCGACGAGCTTTTTCAGCCCCAAAACTAAGAATCAATGGAATGTCTGTCTATCCATGAACATCTATTCTATCTCTATATCTATAGGGGATCTCTCTATACATAGAAAAGTTTTTTCTGGCATGATCGCCTCTGCATATCAGCTGCGCTCAATATGCGGGATTTCTGTTGGATCAGATCTTTCGCTTTGACGGAAGCTTTTGGACCTGGCGAAAATTAGCCTTCGCGCAAGCAAGCGCGAGAGAAGCAAGCAAAGTAGAAGCTTTGCCAGAAGCAAGACGAGGAAGCGGAGCTGTCGTATAAGCGGTAGCTTCCCCCGACCGACTAAAATACAACAGTCGCGACCTACTTTGATTCAAAAGAAAGGCGAAGAGTTTGGCAACAAGCAAACGGCTTTCTATCATAGTTGCAAGGGTTCCAAACCTTAACTACTTAAGTTTAAGTACCAAAGGCTGCTTTCGGTTGGTTTCATAAGGGGGCTGTTCACTACAAGCTATCCGCGCTGTCTTAGATTGAACCGGCAATAAGATAAGTCGACGTTCAATCTCTAAGGCGGGTTTCCGCGGAGAACGGAATAGTGTTCGTGTCCAAAGGTGAACAACGCCCTAGCTTCTAGAGTTCGCTGCTTTTCCCAGGCCGGAGAAGGGCTTATACTGCTCGCTTTTGTTTGATATATTCATTCAGTACCAATACAAACTAAAACTACACCAAAGTGGAAGGGCCACTATAGAAGCTAGAAGTAGCCTATAGTATAGTAGTCGGCCTAACCAAAGCGCCACGACAACAGAAAATTACCCTTATGAATGGAATGAAAAGTAGGGGGTTAGCCCGCCCGCCTACCAATCAAAGAGGCTGAGAGTAAGCGTAAGCTCACCCGTAAGCTCGAAGAGCTTCCCTTCATTCGCTTCGCGGGAGCCGCACAGCACATAGCTGGAAGTCAGAGGGCCCATACTACCTGCCTAACCTTTCGCTCCGGGGGACCGTAGATCGGAAAGCGCCTTCTAAACCACCCCATTCATCCAAAAGAGAAGGGAAGGGGCCTATGTATTTGCATAACCCCTGCGGATTTTACCCTATCTACACCCGGAGCCGGAGCCAATCCCCTATCGGTCCTGCCACCACGCCGCAGAACGAGAGCTCGTGTGAAACCTTTTATTTCTGGCGAAACTGCGGCGGAACGTAACAAAATCAATATTACGGTCGCGTAACAGAAGGGCCGGAAGGTACGGTAAACTCGGCCAAAATATGACACCCGAAGCACCTGGCCCGCCCCTTCTTCTTCAGTAAAGCCGACTTCTTTTTCGCCAGTGCTGACGCAGTGCGCACGTAGATAAGGAAAGCAAAATCCCAGTGGGGGGGCCGGTGCCTTTCTTTTACGGCCTAAACTCCTATTTGTCAGCCGTGGGGAACTACTGCTCGGTCGGGGGGGCTTGGGCCTACCTATCCCGATAGGACCTCATAAAGGAACGGGAGCTGTTGAGAGGTTCCATATTGCCGGGAAGCACTTTTGTACGTGATCGTAGTATGTCACGTCGTCTCGTCCCCGCTGCATTGAAGAGTACCTATGCACTATGTTCCGGTTCACTGATAAGGAAGATAGAGTTGGGGTGGGGGTCTACGATGTGATACTCAAGTATGACCCGGGGAGATACATGCTAACTATGGGTAGGAAGCGGGAACCCTTATGTAAATAACTTCGGGGGGTTACAGATCTCTTATACTACCATCGATCGACAGAGCGGAACGACCAGAAAAAGAAGTGAAGTTAGAAAGCCGTATGATAGATGGTAACTATCTTGTACGGTTCGGGGGGTAATCGGCGTACTCCGATCAGTGGGGGGGAATCTTTGGCTCTATCGAACATACAGGGAATTGGAGGTAGCATTCCACCGATGTTAAGTCATGGACTGGTTTCTTCAGCCCTTTTTCTATGTGTTGGTGTTCTATATGACCGACATAAGACTCGACTTGTTAGATATTACGGAGGTTTAGTGAGCACCATGCCGAATCTCCCTACCATTTTCTTCTCTTTTACTTTGGCCAATATGAGTTCACCTGGTACTAGCAGCTTTATCGGGGAATTTCCCATCTTAGTAGGAGCTTTCCAAAGAAATAGCTTAGTAGCCACATTAGCAGCGCTTGGGATGATTTTAGGCGCGGCGTATTCCCTTTGGCTATATAATCGTGTGGTTTCTGGAAATTTAAAACCCGATTTCCTCCATAAATTCTCCGATTCAAATGGCAGAGAAGTTTCCATATTTATACCTTTTATTTTTGGAGGGGCGACCGTCCGTTGAACTACCAAAGAAAAAAGGGTAAACCAATGTGATCATGACATTGTAGGTGCTTGCGATCGGACGGATGCGACTTCCCTCAGTTGGTTTGGGTGGCATAGCCCGTTGCAGAAGTCCCCCCTTTTTTGGATCCATTTCTTTAGTCTTTAGGAAGCCAAAGCTTGACTTTACTAAAAAGGCTCGCGCAGGGGCGCTCACTTTTTTTTGCTAAGCCGTCTCTCTTTCTGGGTGGGACCGAGAGAAAGAAAGGACGGGGGGCAACCATGCATGGTACTTCTCGACCGTGTCTCCGAGGGACAGTTGAACGAGCGACTCATGAATGCTGCCGGGTTGGACGAGCCAATAACTCGAACGCGTTCGGTCTGTTTTTTGAGCAAGAATCACAGCGTTACCTTACCTTCACCATGATACGGACTCCAAGTTCTTATGGCGGAGCACGAGGGGATTAATCATCAATATGATGATGGGAATGGAAACCAGAAGCACGACCGGGGTCTTCGTGATCCAAGATAATAAAACCATCAATAACAGTAACGTAAGCATGAGACTTTTTGGTAGTACCGGTGAACCAGATGGCCGCGGCGATGGAATCTGGGACGGAGGACTCGTAGTATCTCTCTAGATCTGGCAAAAGCGAAAGACCCCCTAACGTAATTCGAATGGAGGCTTACTGCTGAGCCCACTCTGGCCTCGCAGGGCGGCCCCCTGTGGTTGCGAGCTGGAGCTGCCATAGCTTATGGCTAGAGCAATGGGAGGGGCCCCAGCAGAGAGAACAGTAAGGATAACGAGCGCTCCGCCCGTCAAGCGGGCGGCAGGAGCTGCGGGCAAGTGCTTGGTAGGCCAACAGCCCAGTGAACCGGGCGGGGCACTCGACGAAAGGGGGGCACACTGAGCAAGTACGAGAAATTGGCCCCGCTCCGCTTTAAAAGCAAGGACCACTACGGGAGGTCAAACCAAGGACCTATGGAAGCCGGGGCTCGTCCCCGGTCAATATTGGATCAAACGGGGCCGTAGCACTGACCTCTTTTTTGATTGATTCAATCCAATAGGGGAAAAGATCGTACAGTTCCCTACCGAGACAACAGAAACTCTCAACGGATCCTCCGCGCGCTGGGCATACCTCTTCCGTGCGTCTTTCTCGTGGCGGGAACAGAACAACAGGGAAAGAAAAGACCCGGCCGACCTGCCCAGGGCTCGAGGGCGAGCTTTATTTAAGAGAGAATGGGGAGTGAATCGAAAGGCTTCCGTTTCCGTTCTTGGTTTGGGGGCTTTCGGGATCCTCTCGATCTTATTCGTAGTTGGGAAGGGGGAAGGAGTCTAAATCAATGGACATTAATGAACCATCATTGATGGACGTTGCACATGACACGATCAATTCGACTCAAGGTCCGGCGCTAATAGAGGTTGCTTACTCTCCTAGTAGCGAAGGAAAGGGGCAGGGCTTTTTTCGTAGTAATAGTGGGCGGGTCTCATGAGATCTATGCCGGCCGTCGGAATCAAATGAAGGTCGAAGGACCATTCGATTCCTTAAGGGGCATAGCGGCGCCCTCGCCTGGCGCCATTCCCGAACCTAGCAGCAGACAGGCGGGCCGGGCCTGAATTCAGACCAGACTAGACTCTTCTTTGTTTGAGCTGCTCCCACGCACGCAGACCGGAAGATCTCAGTTGTCCTGGACTGGACAAGTACGTAGAGATCTTCGTGGGACCGGGGAGGGGGTCTCAATCGATCTTTTCTAGGATTCCTTATCACGCTGCGCACGGAGATCTTTCCGATAAGAGAGGAGAGAGGGCTCCCCCCTTGAACAGACTCTTAAAGGTTAGGTTACTACCTTTCTCTACGGAAGAGGTGTACTTTGTACCGCCCGGAGGTCATATAGATCGGAACCCAGAGCGATAAGAACGAAAGCCCTACCCACAGCTACAACTACTGGTGCTTCAAAAGGCTTAGATTCTAAGGGCGCTACTGAAAGCCTTTTTTTAGGTCGTGTAATAGGGAGGTGTAAGCCTCGAAAGCCTTTGGTACTTCGGTAGGGCGAGCAGCCCTTAAACCAAAAAAAGGTTTGGAACTTCTACATTTCATTCTCTATTCGGCCCGCCTCAACCAAAATGAGAAAAGGGGAGAGGCCTATTGATTCGAAGTCACTACGAAAAGGTCGGTCAATAGCATAGCTTTTTCTTTCCCGGGTCTCCTTTCGAAGGAAAGGCCTTCGCATTCCTAATCCGGTAGGGCCGGACGGCTTAGTTTTCCCCAGCTTGGCGAATCGCATCCCCGCGCAACGACATTGTTTGTGCGCCCCTTCCCCTTACCGTTCTCGCTCAGTGTTTTCAACGGCTGGGGGTCGTAGAAGCGAAGCCTATCGCCACGCCGACTATCAAATACGAGATTGGGCCCCTTCTCAAAGATTTGATGGAATGGCCCAGCCCACCCAAGAGCGCTTATGTCATATGGGAACTCATTGCTGGAAACAATCCTTATGGTTTTGATATCCGGTAGGAATAATAAGAATCAAAGTCCAGGTTGGTTGGTGAGCCTAGTGATAGGAGACTATCTAGCTTGGTTCGGAGAGCACTTGTTGGGTTAAAGATTTTTTTTGTTGCTAAATGTTACGGCCTAAATGCTGAACTATTGACCCTACTTGTTCGGATGGGTGTTCACCCCAAAGTGTTCCCGGACCGCATGCATACATCCGTAAGTAACTTAGTGCAACATGGCAAATTTCATTGAGAGGAATCAGCAAAGAAAAGAAAAAAGGGTCAACATCTTTCAGTAAAGAGAGTTGTAGATTCGTAAGATCATGATAGAGTCCCCTTTACCTTGTATTCTATTAGTAAAGCGCTAGCGCGCTACAACTAGCATAGCAGCCTGCGGAAAAGGCTCTAGAGCCCCTACTCCTAAGTTGGAGCAACAAGCAACGGATTAAGCAACTTGCGCGAAAGGCTAATATAAGGGCCTATCTATAGTAAGGGGCCTTTTCTTGCAGGATGCCGGGTGCGCAGGAACAGGAAGGCCCAACCTATACAAGGGGTTTCCGCCTTCATTTGGATTTGGTCGTGCTGCTATGATGTAACGTGCAGTCGTCCCGAGGCAGCTGGATGTATGGTGCCCCTATTTTCTCTCCCTTAAAGTCCTTTATAGATTTCGAGTCGGGAATAGAGCAGTGGCTTATTCGGCGCTATATCACAATTCATTCTCGGGCATAGCTGTTCACGAAACGTGGCATGGGACATCTGTCGGCGGCGGGAGTCTTACATCCGAGCGAGAGACCAATGTCACGGCAAGTTTCCTGGTGAAACGCAAGCCCGTGACAATTCTCCCCCACTCGCGAATGTCGATGCCCTCATCGACTATGCTTCCTTATAACAAGCAGAAGTGCAAGCAATTGTTGTCCCATCCAACAAAATGGAATCACCCCCGTGATGACCTTAATAGAGCTACCACCCAATGTAGACACTCCTAACGCCCAACCTATGGACTCGGCCTGGAACTCCCCCCACTTGCTTCACCTGCACTTCGAGTAAGCATACCCAATTCACTTCCTTAAGTCTTGACTCCCTTTGAGCCCAGACGAGGTCTTCCCCAAGACCAGTTGAAAATCGATGCTTCAACTCCCTCATGAGCACTCTTCGCAAAGATGAAGTGCGTCCCCTGGACGTGGCTTCTTGTGCCAACTACACCCTTGTAGCACCTCCATTCCCCTACAGTAGATCCCCTGATCCTATACTCACTGTCGAGTCCAAACCACCGTTCCTTGCCTTGATGCTAAGCTCGGCATCCCCACTATCACCTTTCCCTCAGTGACTTCTGCCTTACTACCTCTCCATGAGGCCTTCACATCCCAAAGACAAGCAACCCTTAATTTGTTATACCACAAGAAGTAAAGTCCCCCACATGTCTCTCTTGACAATGCGCTCCCCTACTCCATGTACAACATACCCACGAGTATCACTTTAAGTTCAAGTGCGCAAGTGTTTTTGACCCAAATTGCCCACCCCTGTGGCTAGATTTCCACCATACGGTCCCTGATCCAACAGTCATCTCCAATGTAAACCCAAGGTCACCCAACAAGCCTGACGATTTCATGAACATGGCTGTCCCGTGTTAAAACTCCCCCGAGTCCCGTCTTAATCAAGCCCCCGCTTGTACGGCTTTCGTCGCTTCCTTGTGCAACCGCAACCATAGCACTCGCCCAACGAAAGGGTTCCACGAGATCCCACATATCACTGTCTTCGTCATCCCGAAGCTTGCCCTTGGTTAACATTCCCCCTAACTTAAGCGTCCGATGGTGTGATGATTTGTCCCCGAGTAAAATGATGGCACCTGTAGCCTGATATGTAATCCTTTACACTTGACCCCCCCCCTGAAGGCCTTGAAGTGTTTTTAGGCTAAGGATGCACCTCCCGTGACTCCTTGGTCAATCGCCTCCTATGAGCGTCATCCCGCCTTCTAATTCAACTGATGTAAATGTGCCTCATTTCCTCGAAGGCTTTCCTATTCAGCTTACTGATTAATCTCCTGATGTACCTCTCCCCGAGAGGTCTTTTCTTTAACCCATATCTGAAGTGTCTGGCAACAGCCCTCACCAAGTGTACAACAGTTCACCGCAAGCACATTCGGTCTCTTGACTGACTTGGCTCCCAGTCGTTGAACACCGGCTATCGAGCTGAACAACCCCCTGTTATAGTGCAATATCGTCACACTTACCAGACTAGCATTTTGCCCAATTACCGATACCATGCTCCAGTAGTTCCTCCACGTTGCTTACAATACCAGTCGATGGTTCAACACCATATCGTCTATGCAGATGAAAGAACCCACACATCAGGCCTGACAAGTTTATGCGCATACTTCGCCCAAGCTAATGAACAACTCCCCTGAGTTCCGGTTTTGCCAAACACCCTTGCTTGACCGGCCTTTGTCGCTTCCCTGTGCTACTGAGCACTCGCCCAACAAAGGGTTCTCCCGGATGCTAGTATACGTCGCTTACCCCCATCATCTTGATGCTCATGCTCACATCATCTCATAAACTTCACCATTTGGCATAACCATAATCCCTCCTTATATGCGTAACCATCTTACCGGAATCGCGGGCTTTCCCATTTGCCCAAAATCCCCTTGTCCCCACAAGGTTCCCGAACTTTGCCCGAGTGCGCCACCACTCAAGCTAGTTGTGAAGGTACTGTAGCATCGTATCTCTAACCAACCCATTACGGCTCCACGGATCGTCAACAACGATACCTCGAAGTCGCTCTCGCTCCCATGGCATTATTGAGTGAACTTCAAAAGCACCCTCTTCCCAAAATTCTACCAATCTTAGCGCCCATGCGCTTCACTGGACATGATACACGCCTTGACCTCAAAACCCCCAACATGGCAGTTGTTTCCCTTAAACAGCATGGTGTCTCCCGCTACCATTCGGTACACCCACCGACATGTTTTCCAGTGCCCCAGCTGTCTTTCTCCACAAACGCACGCCCCTTGATCCCCACAAGTGACTGTGCCTATTCCACACAAACTGGCTGATATTCCCAACCAGAGCCAACCAAAGCTGTTGAACTTCTACCAAAATGTAGAACAAGTCTGCCACAACAAGCCCACATGATGGCTGTCAACAACACCTTGTCCCTGATCGTGGCCCACTGCCGAGTGCCAACAAAGATGTAACCACCAGCTTTGTTACCCACTCGCTGAATCCAATCACATGTGCCCAGTTAAAACGTGCACCTCTGCACAAACTGTCCCTGAGCAACTGTACTGATTCCCAATCCAGTAGTACCTGGGTTCTGCGGAAGCAAAGAAGATATCACCTCTAAGAAGGATTCCGCTCGGACAACCATTCCCTCCTGGAATGATGCCTACTCGCCGAGTAACTCCTTTTCCCCCCATAAGGAACAATTCGGCTCTGATACCACTTGTCACGGCCCCAGAGAAATGCTGCGGAATTTGGACCGTGCGGCGCCATGACTCCACCAAGTCAAGGCCAGCCTTACACCTTTCGAGTCTTTTTACACAGTGACCCTTCCTGAATACCATTATTCCATATCGAGGTTTGCCAACAAAGAACTACTCTCAAAGAGTCCCGCACGCTAGCGGCTAAGCGTCGCTTCATGGTGTCGAGGCACCGAGCCAAGACACTCGCCCAACGAATAGGCTCTCGTTGTCATCAAGGCTACTAGCCACATAACTGATCCCCTAGGCACAGCTGTACACCCAACAATGTGCTAGCCATACTACAAGAGCCAACCATGTGATCCAGCTCCCAAACCAAGCTGGCATCCCAACATGCGTCTCGTATGTCCCGTTATATAATCTCGGATAGTGTAGCACGATGTCGCCCCTCATCGTGCATCTGGCAACACAGATCTCGCAAGCATAGCTGAACCCAAGCTCATGCTCACGATAGCACAACGTGGCCTACGGTGGCACCACGATGTCCCCCGAGTCATAGACAAGCTCCGCATATCGACAGCCCGTACAGTATAGCGGATGCACGTCTAAGCCTCTATGGCACGAATGATGCGCAATGCCGGGCCCCGCGCCCATACCGACACTGTCCATGGTGCATCCTGCACTATGGAGACCCCGAGCTCCCTTCGGTACTCAGAGCCCGCCCCCAGGTTGCCCCTGGGTGGCTCACTTAGTGCATGGCCCATGCCTGCACCGGGGGTGGTGGGGAGCCGACACCAGTTCTCCTAAAGAGCCTTTTAAGGATTTTCAAGTCTGGCAGGAGGAAACATACTATATGCTTGAGCCATCACACCCCCCTCTTTAGTTAAGAAAGTGCCCAGCAACGGGTTCAAGTCATTTCATCTTACCTCGTGCAATTTGAAGGCTTCGCGGGCTAGTTGTCACGGCAAGTTTCCTGGTGAAACGCAAACACGTAACACCAATCCCATTCATCCTGGTCCGATCCGAACGGATCTTGTTGAATGAATTGATCCATTGTTGTATGCCTTAGTGAATTTTTTCCTACTTGGACCCACCTTTTATAGTGGAAACATTTTGTTATGGTGGAGAGTGGGGAGTGAAAACACCAATGCAGCAGAGAACGACCGCATGAATCGGAATCCACTTATATTAAGACAGACGACCGAGAAAGAAAGGCTCCACGTTCTCCAAGTGATTGATCTTAGCGTGCTAGCCGCTGCTTCATTTCGTATAGTGATAACGCTTTCTCTTTCTTAGCGCTCCCCCCCTTGTATAGTAAGGGGGACTCAGGTTGCGCGGCTTTCTCTTATAGGGGTCTATTTTCTCTGACTTGACTCAGCTTGACCTACTTGACTCAGCGGTTAGAGTATCGCTTTCATACGGCGAGAGTCATTGGTTCAAATCCAATAGTAGGTAAAACCGGCCGAAACCCCTGCCTTTTCCAGCATGACAGCAAGCACGGACTGGCAGCAAGGAGTCAACTGAATGACCAAAGCATCGGTTGCTTCCACTTCTTCGACCGCCTTGACACCTTAATATCAAGGAACCCCACCCTCTCTTTTTCTCTTCATGTATGTGGGCTGCCTGCCCCGTCCCGAATAGACGAAGAGGAACAAGCTGAAGAGAAGGAAGGCGCGAGAGAGAGAGTTGAGTATCAACTCACCTCTTCCACAATTAGGTGAAGACCCGGGGGCCGGAAACCCCAACGGGAACCCTTTCACCGCGCCACACGATTCTTTCGCGAAGCGCTCTCTCAGACGTTTCCACTCCTGCCCCCGCAAGCAAAGAGGTTTCAAGATACCAGGCGACCAAGTGAAAGTGAACAGCCCCGAGCAAATCTTCTAGAGAGCGTACCCTTTGTTTCTACTCTTTCTCTCTTCTAAGAAGAAGATTTCTTTGACTTCCCTTGGACCTCCGACCAATGAGGTGATGACACATGCATGCGTGCATATGAACTTCTAAAAAGTGGGTTCCAAACCTGGGTGGCACTATGTAACTCAATCCATTATAGGGCTATTGGTGGATTCTTTTTGATTTTAGAATAGACTCTGAGACTGAGATAGAGTTAAGGAGATTTTGTCGAGATAAGGACTTGCAAAAGTCGAGTAGTCGAAGAAGTCAGGTCTCAGACTCGCAAGTGAAAAGTATCTCGAGGTTTCGCCGCTTTGAAACGTTTCAAAATCTCGCAAAAATTGAGCGTGGTTTTTCTCTAAAAATTCGGAAGGTTCCGCCAGAAAGAGTTTGGGGATTAAATAGTTTGGTCTTTGGAAGTTCCCTGATTGGTTTGAGAACCTGATTGAAGAAGACCTGAATTTTGGAATACACGTAGATCTGCAGATCCAGTGTTTGAAGTTATTCTAGTGTGTTTCGATTTAGTAATTCCACAGTTCAGACAGAGACGTTGTTGAGTATGTGGCTTGACTTACTCCAAGGTGACTCAAGTCTCGATTGAGCAGTCATTTTTCATAGTCACGGGTCCTGCTTTAGCACCGTTTCACATTTGCAACTGTAAAGGGCGGTTTGTGACCTTCCAATTTAGAAACCGGGGACCGAAAGGTCGGTGAGAGATAGCAAGAAGATGCATCCATTTCTAGGCGAATTCTTTGTCTTGTGGATGCTATCTATGAAGTAGTTAGACACGCCCCTTGGGGGATCCGTTGGGTCTTTTAAAAGGACTCAATCAAAGGGCACAAACAAATGAAGGGAAAGCCTGCAGTTTTTCTGAGGTTGGGTTTTGAGATGAGAGTAGGATACACACGTCGAAGAAATCCGTTGTCTAGAGAGAGTGGAGTGATCTCAAAGAGTTTTCTATTTTATAGTTTTAGATTTCAAGAAATCTAAAACTATATTCTCATTTGCTGCCACTCAACAACAGCTGGTCTCAGCTCTGCGCATTCCTAACAATTTTTTCTTTCTTTCAGCTAAAGATTGTTATCATCTGGTATGAGAGCCTGGTTGTGCGGATATGGTAGTGATACAATCTTCTGGATCTATGGTTGCTGATATGATTCCTGTATTAACGCAGACGATTGTCAAGCATCGCAAAATGGAACCTCTAAATGTAGATGTTTGGAAGATGAGAATGCAGTTGCTTCTCAAAGAACGGGATCTTTTTTTTTTCATTCTTGAGAAAAGAGAAGCCCGCAGATCTGGCGCTAATGGCTTCTTCAATCAAGTGATGTTGTTGTAGCCAAACAACAAAAGAAAGCATATGAACAGCATCTATAGTTGTAGACAGTAAAAAAAAAAGTTCTTCGAAGCTGTGCTAATGGTGGTCAAGGATAAGGTACTAGTTTCAGTGGGAGACATTGAGTCTGCATGAGAAATCTGGGAGACTCCACAGAGAATGTATGAGTCAGTGACAATGGTAAACATGAAGTTTCTTGTTTCTTCGGCAACGGTTTTTTCCAAGCAAGATGCAAGAGGGGACGAGCGTGTCTCAGCACTTAGACAAGATGGAGAAGATTGTCAAAGAATTTGTAGCAGTGAGAGTCAAAATGACTGATCGTGATCAGTGACCGGGAAGTCTGCTGAAGTCGTTTGAGTCTTTGACAACCACGTGAAACTCCTCCTTTAACTATGATTGATCTGACGATTTTCTTTAAGCTGAAAAGAGATTTGAACAGCAGTCTGAAAAGACTAATGCTGCGCAAAAGAATATGTTTCAAGAATAAGCACAAATGCAGAAGGACCTGAAAAACATAGAGTGTTGGTCCTGCAAGAAGAAAGGTCACTTGAGTTTTGAGTGCCCATAAAGGGCATAGGGAAAAAGCTATGATGATCAGGAAAAGGTGGTGTTGGTCACTACTATGGCATGGCCCTGTTTGCCAACATTTCAGATAGTTGGTGGATCGGGTCCTCGCATCATCTTTTCTTCCGAAAGGAAGAATTTTGTGCAAATGAAGAACTAGGTTCTTCATATATGGGCAATGGCACTTCGACTGTAATCAGAGGCCGAGGGAATGTGTAATTGCTGTTGGAAAACGGAAAGTCAGAAGACAAATGTTGATTTTCTTTTTGTACCTGAAAAGAACCTACTCTCGATGAGAAGAGCCTTGACTTTTTCTTTTTATTCTATTAATAAAGCGCTAGCGCGCTACTTCTAGCAGCTTGCTTCAATTCAAAGCTTTACTAATTTCTAGATTAAGAGGTGAGTAAGGGGCTGCTTCTTAGCCCTCCAGGAAATGAGATTCCGACCAAGAACAAAAGCCCGAGTCGGTCGTCAGGGCAGCCTGCCTTTATTTTATAGGAGTAGGGGCGGATAGCTTGGCACCTGGAGATATAGGCGTAGCGCAAGGCAGAATAGACGAGATAAAAATTCGATTTCTATAGGTTAGGCGAAGTCCAGAGGTGGAGCGAGATACCTCCATGCCGAGAAAGTAATGCAGCGGATGAAAGAGACAAATTGGTTTCCAAGCTCCTTGATGAAATCGAATAAAAGAGAAGAATCATTCCCGGTGAGAATGTTGTCGTCAACGTATAAAAGAAGGATGAGGCAACGACCATGACGTCGACGAACAAACATGGAAGAATCCGCACGGCTAATGTGGAACCCTTTCTCAAAAATGAAGCAGTGAGAAACGAGCTAAATTTCTTAAACCAGGCTCCCTTCTTAGCTCTTGGTGCCTGCTTTAGCTTGTCGGAGGCCGTAACGTAAATCGCTTTCTTGAGCTTGCATACCAAGTTAGGATTCCTAGGAGAAGAGAAGCCTGGGGTTGGAGGAGGCTGAATAGAAACTTATTCTTGCGAATCCCCCTTCCCTGAAAGGCATTCTTCACGTCAAGTTGAAATAAAGGCCACTTTTTGATTGCAGCCAATGGCTTGTTTCCCCGCAGGCAATGAGACTAAGTCTTTTTCCTGGGCATTGATTTCTTCCTGCATAGCATCTCTCCAGCAAGAATGATTGAAGGCTTCAGCAAATGATTCAGGTTCATGAGAAGATTGAACTGACATGAGGTAAGCTCGATGTTTTGGGGAAAACTATTCATAAGATAAGACAAGAATCCTTCAACGAACGGGATAAGAAAAAAGAGAGGATCGACGAACCTGAGAGAGGGATCCAGAATCTGAGGAAGCGACTGGAAGGGAAGCTACTGGGCTAGACTGCTGATCTTCTGGAGTAGTCTTCCCCTTGGAAACCAAGTGTAATCGCCGCCGAGAATAAACATGCTGTGCCGGGTGACTGGAATCCTCTGAGGTCAGCTGAACAGGCTGACAATCGGCAGAAGATGCTGGGCAAGGCTGCTGGCCTGAAGAGTGAGGCTGATCCGTAACATCAACTGCAGAAGAATGAGGTTCGAGTTGATGAACAGGAGAAGGCCGCAATACATCTCCATCACCATTCTCCCCCGGGGCTGATTAATTAGGTTAAGGAAAATATGAGGCGACCTCATTAAAGATAAAGAGAACATTCAAGGATACATCGAGTCTCTTGGATTTCACGTCATAGCATCTATACCCGGACTAAGCATATCCAAGAAAGACACAAGTGGTTTCGACAATTTTTCTCTTAATTGCGCCAAAACACGTGCATCCAAACACTCGCGCCTATAGGATGGACCCAGTAAGAAGTTCGTGAGGTGCCGCTGCAGCTTATTCCCTCTCTCTTTCCCCCCCAGGAGAGAGGTGTCCCGTCCCTTCTTTATGCACATCCATATACATAGCCAGACACAAAGGTGTACAATCCGGTCAAAATCTGCGGTTCTTTAAGTTCATTCACTGTAGGTTCTCTTACTTGCTCTAGTGGCTGGCAAACGCCAACCGAGAGGGGAGAACGAATGGCTCAGGAATCGACTGGTTCCGAGCGGACTCGTGGAGCTGCTGCTTGGATTATCGTAGAATAAGAGGAGCCGTCTTAGGAAATGACTTAACTTAAACTTAAAAGACAGATGCCGCCGCTGCGAGGCGAGGGAGTAACTTGTCTGGTCTTGCGGTACACTCACTCCCGTTACGAGAATGAAATGACGCCCCAGCTCGACTCGAGACCAAGACTCCTTACAACTCGCACCAGCGGCCGGAGATTGATTGAAAAGGCAGCCCAGCCAGCCTGCCCCTTTAGTGATTGTGATCAAGAGCACACACTGGACCTGACCCACTAATCATCATCTCATCTGGCGCGAAGCAAAAAGAAGGGGGGACCCTTCCCAGCCGCCCCGCCCCCCCTGGCCGCCCACCTACTCGTGCTCGTAGCTCGATCGGAGGTCAGTCAAGAGTGTGGTCCGGCGGAAAAACAGAAGTCGTCCGTATCAAGTGATACGTGAATTGCTCAGTAGTGCTTCGCCACTACTGTAGCTGGCGGAAATAGCTTAATGGTAGAGCATAGCCTTGCCAAGGCTGAGGTTGAGGGTTCAAGTCCCTCCTTCCGCTCCTGGCTTCGTCGTTTAGTGGTAACGAGTGGAGTGCATAAGCCCCTTTAGAGATAGGAAAAACCTTGTATAGTATAAACCTATCTTAATAAGAAAGGGGCAAGCCAAAACCAACTCCTAACAAGTTGCTGAGTTCGGCTTTTCAGCCGTTGCGCGCTAGCGCGCTTCTGTTTTTCAGCAGGCTTCTTCAAATATCCCATAAACTTCAAAAAAGTAGGGGTTCTAACTAGATAAGATAGCTAGCGTTTTCCCTTACTAGTAAAGGGACTGCTAGCGCGCTGTGTACTAGTGAATAGGAAAAGCGGATTGAGATTACTAATGACGGATGGAGGTTGAGGATAGAACATGTTCGGTGCCTCGCCCTTGTCTCCTTCGCCGGAGACTGCAAATGATGGGAATCCTAAAGAAGAGGCATCGCCTCTCGATCCAATCCGTCTTCCCTGGCCTCCCCAACACACTCTTGATACGAAAGAAACCTCCCGCCATAGAGAAGAGATCTAAAGTCTGGGTCCCCTCGATCACCCTTCCCTTGAACCTGAACAGGTCGAGAGAGATGAACCCGCACCACATTTTATAACCTTCGAACTGAAACCCCCAACTAGAGATGGAATTCAAGAACCTAAACAACTCAGTTGAGAGCTTCGTGACCGGTTCAAGGGAAGGTCCACCAATGCTTGATAGGCCATTCCCCCCCTATCCGTCTCTTGATCCCTCATTCCACTAATCCGTTGTTACTGATTCATTCAAGGCATAGACTCCCCACTTCTTTTTAGCGCAGGTGTTCGAACCGCTGAACTTAAGTTGAGAAAGAGGGCTAGGCCCAGGAGAGGAGGGCTCTCAGGGACTGGGGAAGACGGGTGGATTCTAATTATAGAGCTAGGGGCGGATCGAAGGTTTGTCCATTGGGCATGGACGAGCCTCGACTGGGCCAGCATTGATGAAAAAATGACAAAATCAAAACGTCTCCCCTCGCGCTTCATTAACCGGTGTAGGATGAAAGATCAGGTCCAGGATTCGAGTCAAATCGACCTTCCCTCTCATCTCAGGGTGAGGCAAGGAATAAATGTTCGTTGTTCAATATCTCGGCTGCTCAAGAAGTTGGACTAGCTGCTCCTCCGACCGGGAGTGGATTCTAGGGGAAGGGCAGAGCCTCACCTTGCTGTAGGAAGGTGTTCGTTGCTGGGACGGGTTCAAACTGGACTGAAGGGAGGAGGAATTCAATACTCCGATCTTACTGGGGATTCATCACTGGCTAGGGCTTTCGAATCAAAGCATGGGCATCTGCAACTAAGAGGGAGCAGTAGATCGTCGATTGAAGAGCCAGGTCAGTAAACTTCTATTGGGACTTCTATTGATTCGACTAGAGGGACTCCTAGCAGCAAACTTGTATGAAGCGCAGGAGATGCAGGAGCCGCCAGCCGGATCGACCAATAAATGATAGGCCAGAGGGATGGGCTCATTCTACAAATCAGAGATCCCTGGCCCTACCTAACACAGAGATGTCCCGGGATTAGTTGATCGGAAAGCTCAGGCAGGAGTAGGACATTCCATAAAAATCTTTCTGATCCGCTAGCTCCTCTCAAATCCCATTTTTTCGTAGGGTGAATTCTAAGGTTCCTTATTCCGGTTGTAAAGCGGAAGAAGAGGGAGAATGGGCACAGCCCCACCAGCAGCCCGCGTTTTCGACCCAATTGAAAATAAAACAAGAATCTGTGTTCACTATCTATGGAGTGGAGTGACTATTCTGAATCTCCTCTTCCCTATCTCCCTTTTTTTTTCCTTTCTCGCCGGCAGGAGAATCCATTTCTTTTTTTTGTTTATTATGATTGATCTGTAGTTCAAGGGCACTCTTCCTAATCCGAGTTTGAGATGAAATAAGACCCAGACGTAGAGTCCCGTCGGCCGGGAAGTTTTTCTATTGATTTTTTACTTTCTTCTGGCCTTAAAATAAGGGGTTCTTCTCTTTCCCCACGAGGGAAAGCCCTTTTGGAGTAGTGCATCTCTGTCTTGAAAGCCCGCCCTACAGATAGGAACTCCTATCTCTACTGCCTATCCAACCCGAAGACTCTTATTCGTGGTGGAGTGCCTCGAATAGGATCCGATCCCATCCCAGCAGTCAAACTTCTTCCTGACCCGGCTTACCCGCCTCTGAAGCTGGAATGCCTTTCTAGAGGAGGCTACCCGAGGAATCGAAAAGTTTGAAGTGGGATGTGGAATGTGATTGGTGATGGATGGTGGTTATGAAAGAAGTTCTGCATCAGATGATGAGCCCATGCGTTCTCTTTTATTGTTTATTGGCGCTCGATAGGTAGGCTATTAGATTGAGTCGAAAGCCTACCATAAAATAAAGGTTCCGATTCGAGCGAAAGCCCAAACGGGGGAGGCGAGAACATCTTGATCGAAAGCTCCACTGTTCTGAATAGTGAGAAAGAGTTTTCCAAATTCGATCAAATCGATCGAGAATCTCATCATCTGTTAGGTGGGCCAACCGACCGACCGAGTTGGGCTGGGCGTCCATGTCACAGAACCTTTCTTTTAGCCAAGAATCCCATTATTGATCGAATCGGGGCAATTCATTGGCAAATGAAAAATCTACCGTTTTAAGAAAAAAAACCTAAAAAAGAAGCTAAGACAAGAGCTAGGTAAGCAAGCAAGAAGGAGAGGCTAGAAAAGGCGAGGCAAGGGGCTCTCCATCTCTAGGAAGATTGTGTCCAGGATCTGATAATCTAAGCCTTGCTTCTTCTGGTCGGCTCGTATTAGCCTGTGCTTTATTACAGGTAGTCATTCCATTCCCCCCTTTAGTCTTTTTTTTTTAACGGTACTTGAATCTTAAGTCGCGGTCATGTCTCGCCTCCCCCCAGTATAGTGACCGGTTACATGTTTCCTCCGAATTTCATCAGTTCCAGGCTCAAGTGCCTGCTCATCCATCTTCATTTGAAAGGCGAACATTTCCTGTAACTGCTATGGTTTACAGTCAATAGTTCTTAACCAACCCTTTCTCGCCGAGCTTTAGAAAGCTTTAAGAGAGAATAGGGAGTAAGGGGGGACCTTCGCTTCATTAGAAATTGGACCCGGACCTTCTTTCTTCTTTTGCGGAGCCCTGAGAAAGTCACCGGCGGCGGGTTAGTACAGTTTTCCTGCTGCTGATTTGGCCCTGCGCAGATTCAGGAGCTTCTTCTTTAGTCTAGGATTCTAAATAATAATCAAATCCAAAGACTGGGCGAGAACAAGAAGCGGTCGTCGTCCGGCGGCCGGTAGCTCTACTAAGCGAAGAACCGCTCGCTGCCTTTTCTTCGCGAATAACATGTGCGGGTAGCCTAGGAGAAGAGAAGCAAGCTACCTTCGCCTACCCCCCCGTTCTTACCGTCCAAAACAGGCCGTATGGAGTATAGCCAAGTGGTAAGGCATCGGTTTTTGGTACCGGCATGCAAAGGTTCGAATCCTTTTACTCCAGATTATGAACACCCGATCGGATTTGTCAAGAACGAGCTGACGACTACAGGGGAAGCGGCTGACTGCAGTCCCTGAGCCCAGCTTGTAGCAAGCCAAAAGTTTGACTAAGAGAAGAGAGAGAAGGGAAAGACAGACGGCAGAAAGCAATCCCTTCCAACCAGCCAACCCGCGGAGTTGAACACAACACTGACTTCGGCCAGGTTCTTCTATCAGCCCTTGCTTAACTCCTTGTTCCGTAAACCGGTCGCTGGTTGATCTGATCGGACCCCGGACAGGCGAGAGCCCAGCCCGGGAGGAATGCATGGTTCCCTGGCGCTTCATGGGACGGGCGTTCGCAGTCCCCCTCCCTCTAATCTAACCTTACCTCGCTCGCCCATGCCTGCCGGCACAATAAGAGAATGAGGGAGCTAATCTGCTTGCTTGTGCAGGCGAGGACCGCTCGGCTAGGGCGCGGCCAGAGGAGCTTCGAGTGACTTGATTCTTTGCTCTTCGAGTGACTTATTGGGCTCTCGAAGCTCTGCCCTTTGCCCCGTGCAGTCTTCCTCCAGTTGCCCCCACCCAATAGGCCGAAAAAGGTTGCAATCAATTGCCCTTCCCGTTCTCATCAAACAAAAGACTACCATACACGCCTTTTGCCGGCAAGCTACCCTCGCCTACCTCATCTATAGGCATTTCTATCCGCCCGCGCGCGAGATCAGATCGACTACTCTACTACCATCATGCCGAAGGTCTTTTCTTCAATAGGGACGGATAATGAATAGCTTCTTCATAATCTTAGAGGCCCTGCAGCCGCACCGCATCATTCAATTGCTCTGTCATAAAGAAAAGCATTTTTTTATTAATCGCCTGAACCTGCCTTTCTTTGCCAGGAGGGGTGGCCCAATCACTAATAGATCTCTCAACGAGAGCCTCATTCTGTCTAGAGGAAATTGCTTCGGTGGATCCAGTTGATTAAGTCGTTGTGTCCGTCGATACCCACCTGCTTGGAGTGCGGGTAAGGGCTCACCTGTTGATTGTGTCGTTTTGGTAGAGCCCCCACCTCCCACGGCTACAGCCAGCACCAGGATGGTGCCTATAAAGGACCAGTTCATTCAGTCAATGAAGCTGCAGTCGGTTCTGATGATTATGCCGTTGATTCGGTAGATGAGTCAGTCGGTTCGGAAGTTGGTTCAGCGATAGATGTAGTCGATGGGGTAGAGGTAGAGGGTCTGCAGATACTCGTCGAGCTCCTCATTGCCCCAATCTTCCCTGTAGGCTCCCTGCTCCGCCAGCGCGACAACTGTCCAAATCATTTGACGCTGCTTCTCACGAATTGGATTTGAACCAATATCAAGCTACTTGCCTTTTAGTAGATCGTGAGTGGGTCTGTCGTCCTCCTCATTATAGTCCTCCTAAAATCAATAGCATTTCGTCGGAATACATCCTGTCTTTCTCACGAATTGGATTTGAACCAATATCAAGCTACTTGCCTTTTAGTAGATCGTGAGTGGGTCTGTCGTCCTCCTCATTATAGTCCTCCTAAAATCAATAGCATTTCGTCGGAATACATCCTGTCTTTTCACCTTAGTAGTCCTATGCATAGTCAGTACTATAGCCCCAATCATGGCTACTAATAAAATAAGACTAGGAACCAAAAACCAGACGGAATAGTAGGTATAAAGTAAATTGCCCAATGTTTTGTCTTTTCACCTTAGTAGTCCTATGCATAGTCAGTACTATAGCCCCAATCATGGCTACTAATAAAATAAGACTAGGAACCAAAAACCAGACGGAATAGTAGGTATAAAGTAAATTGCCCAATGTTTTTCTTAATTCAGTTATATTCTAATTCGATCTCTTTGTTAGACACCGCTTCCATAAGCCTTTGATAAGGCAGGCTACGGTGTGTTCCATGGTTCTCCATTATATGGAGGTGTTTATTGTAAGTAACCAATGAGAAAGCCCTACCATTAGGGTAGAAGAGGATCCCCCTTATCTGATGTCTCTTAGACACGATGGAATCCTCAGTAAACCTGTCCGAACGAAGTGCTTTTTCTATTTTGAGTTCCATCTGGAATTGGGTTTCCAAAATGGACTCCCGAACTTCGTCGGGCAAGGGACGCCCGATAGTATTAATGCCCAGCCGGTCATTGAGCTCTTGCCGCCTATGTCCGTCCTCCTGTAACGGGTGATAGACATCGGGAAAATCGGGAAAAATAGGCGCTGCAGGTTCACCAGGGTTGGGAGAGGCCGGGTCCGGTTGGTTCACACTTGCTTCGGAATTACCAGTGGAACTGCTTCCAAACAAGTCCGTCCATCTGAAGCTTCTTCCTGCAGTGCCCTCACCTGATCCCTCACCCGAACCCGGGCCAGAGGCCATCTTAGTCACAACTCTATCCTCTCCCGTAATTATGGTTCCCGAAATTAAGGTTCGTAGAGTTAAGGCAATGGCCAAGGCTAGCCCTCCAGGGAAGCCCATCTTTATCAATAAAGACGAGATGGTGCGGCTTCCCGTGGCGATGAAAGCCTTCGAAAGTAAGACTTGAAAGAAACCCATTTGTCCAAGAACAATAAAAATGGAAGAAGATATCGTGATAACGGCAAGCAGGATCAGTAACGGATAGAAGAATCGCGAGAAGCAACGGACCGGATTTTTCATAAAATTGAGAAGGAAACTATGAAACAATTTTGAAAATGGAAATTTCATTTTCATCTCACCTGTTTTTTCAGTCTTTTTCGCCCCATAGCATAGGAGCTTTGGGACCACATAGGAGCTTTGGGAATTGAACCCAAGACAGACCCTTGCCCCTTTCTCGTACTTCGTACTTTTTGCTTTTGTTCACATACGCTTTTTTTGTGAGGCGGTGACTGAAACATTTCCTTTATGTTGATTGTGATATTTATTATGTTGATAGAAACAACAAGAGAAAGGCCACTCACGGCACACAATCTATATGTGTGATTCTTTACACGCGTACACCACCTATTTTAGTACGTACACCTGTTTTCTACCGATTTTCAACACTCCATTCTAGAGTCAGAAGATTTTGAGCAAAAAAACCGTATTGCTGGTAGCGCACTTTCTAGTACCTAGGTTGCTTGCTTTTCTTTTTTTTTCGTACTATTGCTTGTCTAAGTTAAATACAGATCTACGCTCTTTTATTACCGTTATTCAAGGTTTTTGTATGTACGTTACTGTACTTTCACTTAAACAACAATAGATCTAGCACGTGGCATGGGCTAGCTTTCTATCACCCAAGATAAAGGGTTTGCTCGTAGCCTCATTGGCTGTCTCATAGGTGGACTTGCTAGCGGGTGGAGTGTTCTCACTTGATTACGGATACAATGCAGGTTACAGAGTGAGTTTTGGCTGGTAAAAGGAAGGGTTTGCGGGTTAGCTTATGGAGACAAGGTAGTGCGCGAGCGTAGGCTTACTATCACTATTCTATCCCCACCAACTACTCTAATTCCTTCCTTACGAGATATCCCGTGGGACTTCCTCTATCGCCTTGTTGCTCCGGCTTCGTTGATTGACTCTAGAACCTTCCCAACTATAGTTAAAAAAGCTCCTGCTCTATATGCTCTATCCCTGGGATTACTACTAAAAGGTTGGGCAAAAGGGAAAGCTCTAGCACGACCGACACCTTCTGCTTGAACTTCTGTCCCAACTCCAGCTCTGGCGCCTGACTCCCTAGCTTCCTCAATACTCCTCTACCTTATAACCGGAACTAGGTCTTAGAGTCTGATCATCAAACTTCTTTAGCTTAAGAATCAAGTATCTGGTACAACCTCTTCCGCCGCGGAGTCAGAGTATGCCTCTCCTTTTGGACCGAGGGTGACTGGTACCACAGGAGACTAAAGATCTATTTATTAGAAAACCATACGAATCAGACCGAAATAGACTACATTAGATGGCAGAAAGTGGGAAGACAGGACTGAACCTTCTTTGCTGGGTGTTGAGGTGATTCCCACGCCTGCTGGTCTCTTTCTATTTCTATCTCAACATAAAGAGATTCGTGAGCTGCTTGAACGCACTCAAATGACTGATGCCAAAGAAGTCAGCACACCTCTTCCTACCCTGTTCTTCATGATGGGTCTACACCGGCTAATGCTACTTTATTTCGTAGCACCCTTGGCGTAGCCTACGCAGTCAACAAACTCTCTACTGAAAGAAAGAACCAGAATGCGGAAACTCTTTGCATTCAGAGTCCCGAGAGTAAATGATTGAACCGTAGGCCTAATCTAAATGCATGAAACCAGGCTCAAGTGGATTCAGCTTCAGAGGCGGTTTCTTCCAGCAAAATCTTTCCTTTTGGGGCTAAGATGGGTAAATATCCTTATCCTTGTCGAACAGTTAAACCAGCTAAATCTGGCATTTCATAGCTTAGCCTTTAGATTTGAGAAAGTACGATGAGTCCAGACACCGTAAGAGGAACTGAAACCAACAACTTGAGTTAGGAGTTTCTTAGTGAATTCCTTCCCAGCTAACCGTGAACAGAGTGACTAGTGGGCAAGAGGACTCAGAGGCGTGGTACTTTCTTTATTCAACAATCATTCCCATGGACAACATTGGTCATTTAGGTGGATTGATCCCTTCTCCCTCGGTTAGTATTCGGATAGTGTTCAGTTGTTGGCACCTCTTTGATCGACTCCGGAAACATTAACGCCATCTTCGAAGGAGGGGCAGACCGCTGCTGGTAGCCGTAATTGGGTGGCGCGCTATAGATCGGATCCTAAATAGCTATAGGATGAACCCTGGAGACGGCCCTACCGGAGGAAGCGGGTAGGGTGAATCTCCGTAACAATTCTAACGACCTAGCTAACCGTTGATTCAATGTCCTCAACATCGGGGCACCGGTTTTCAACTAGGTCTTTTTCTCGTGGTTAAACATGAGTTTGGAAATGCTCATTCTGTACATCTCCTCGTCAATCTGTGCATGAGCTTCTGGGCTATGTCTCGCTTACCCTCTTTAGTAGAGATCAACTGCAACTACTGGAATGTTGATCTGTTATCCAAGCCTCGGGCAACATCCGTATAATGGTTATCAACTACTGGCATTGTGGGGTAAGATTTCTTTGACATATAAGGATGTCCCTCGGAAGGTTTAGCTACGTCCTGTAAGAACTTGCTACAAGCGGGCAACTTACTACCTCTCTGTCTCCTCTTCAACTATAGTTGATGGACTTAGTTTCATCGTATAAGAGGTATAAGAGACGGGTCGGTGGGCAAGTGAGCTGATCTCGCTTTTGTTGATCCGCTTGAAGAGAGTTATCACGACCCAGCTACATCGCGATCGTTTATTCCCAAGCGATAGAGAATACAAAGCACACAAGGCGCATGATGAACAAGAGTAGCTTCCCGTCCCTTACTCCATTTCTTGTCAACAATAGACAAAATAGTAGGCTTCCTTCTTCTATGAGTCGAAGACAGCTTCGAAGCGCCAAACGAACTGACCCTACCCAAGCCTTTTCCAGGCAAGATCTCAGCCAAATGAACCTGATCGTAACAAGCTTTAATTAAATCAATGGTAAAGAGATTTTCTCTCTACTAGCTACCCCGCTCATAGAATGGATCGCTCAAGAAGAGCACTTTTCGGGCATAAGATAGCGAAGTTTTATACTCTCATGAGGGGATCCAGAAATGGAATGAAACTCGTGATTTGATGATTAAAGATCAACCTAGCCAACGTGGCCTATGAAACCTGTTTCATATCTTAAAAAGGTGAGAAAAGGTTTTCTTTTCTCATGCCTTTGACGCAGGTGCCAAAACCAAAGCATACGAATTTCAGTTCTTATGAGCCCGGGACACCCAACTTCTCCCGAACAGGCACAAGCTGAGTCAACAATGGAGAGAGACAAGGGAGAGCTACTCTTCCTACTTTATCAATTATACTAAAAGTAAGTCACTACCCAAGGTCTGAAACATGCTTTGTACTCAACCCGATGATCCACACTTTAGGGCCGAACCCACAAAGATGTCACTTTCAACTTGCGACAGTTCTTCGAGGTCAAACCTTCCATCTTAGGGGTAGACCCTATGGCAACTCCCAATCTCAGGTCCAACTTCGACTGTAGAGGATTACTCTAGGACTGAAACTTTTTTTCTAGCTTACTTGATTAGTTGCTTAGCTGGCTATAATAGTACGTGTTCCGCGGGGCGGTAAGGTCTTTTTGCCGCTGTTCCCCTCTGGTTGGCTACCAGTCCTCGGGGGGACGTCAAGGTGTCTCGTATGTGGCGGATCGTATTCTTTGGACCTCGGCTCGGAATCCCTGGGTCACCTTAGTGATCCCCTGACCAGTTTGTTCTATCCCGTATGAGTGCGTTGGTGACTTTTTTTTCTATTTTTTTGCATCTTCTAGTAGTATGTGAGTAGTTTGCTTTCTTGTCGATCGACACCTCTGTCGTAAATTCTCGAGTATTGACTTCTAACTCCTGCTTCCCTTGCTCTAGAATATGCCCATTTAGCATGAAGGAGCTGTGGGACTTTGAATCGTATCATCCATGAATCGGATTGTGTGCGGCGTAAACGTTCTTAGCCTTTTGACTTTCCTGTTGATGTCTTGTCGGCATTACCGGTCAACAGTATATTGTTGGTTGGGAACATAACAACTACGCTTCAGCCGAGGAAGCTGATATGCCAACAACAGGGCAGAAATATCTATTTGCGTATATAACAAGAGACTTTGACTTTACTTCTTTTATTGCCAAAGTAAAGAAGTTACCGTGCTGGGGCGGAATAGAAAAATTAGCTTTCAAAAGAACTTACCTCGACCGATAGGAAGAAGGATGAAGAACCCTTAAGATGTGAGCCTTACCTCATCCTCCTATCATTCTCACATATCTTCAACATGCAATTTGAATTGTGGAAGTATAGCGTTCTTCTTCTTCACCTCGTTCGTTATAATGCTTACCTTACTTACTTAGTTTAGTTCTGCTCTTTCTTTCTATTGCTGCTATGGACAAGGACGCGTGGAAGCAGGTGAACAAATCAGCATTCTTCTTTGAGTAGGACGGGACTGGTTCAAAAAGGAGTGGATCAAGGTCCTATAATATGGGACATTCCATTTATTCCTCAGAATGAGGTATTTGAGAAATCGACTAGTCTCAGCGAATGAGCAATTGCTTTCTCTATGAGGTCAATACCTACGTAGTGATCCGGGTCTGAGGGGGAGTGAAGCCGTGCTTATTATTTTAAATAGGACTTCGTAGAAGATGCTTTCAACAAAATGATAGGGCCAATGGCCTACATACAAGTCTCAAGTCATAGCATTGGATAGCACTCGTTGTAAATCTGATCAAAATGAAAAAAAAAAGATAGAAGGTTGGACACCAATTCAAATCTGGAATATGAGAGAATTTGCCCTCTTTCAATGGAGGTGTGGCCGGTAGTTATCGATTCATTCTATTGCCATTTTCCTTAACTGAGGTAAGCACGCAAACAGTGCAGAAGATTATGCTTTTTTATCCCTTAGTATTTTTAGTCGTAACCGACAGAGAAGTCATTTTCGAAAGTCTTTCTATAATCCCACCAGTATTGAGATAGAATTAACTATTGAATAGTTCGATTCTTATTGCCTTGTGGTGTGTGACACTTTTCGAATCTCTATCGAGTGAAAGAACCCGGTTGTGAAGCAATTCAGTCCGTAGCGTAGACCCCACCGATCATTCGCTTATTGTTGGTCTTATTGCAACGCAATAGTTCCTAATGCACAACTATTGGCAGATATTGTACCTAAAAGAGAAATCTTTACTTTAGACGTTTCACCAGGGTCCTAGCGATAAGCTTCTCAGCGCGTAAGAAAGCAGCTCGGGAAGAGCTACTACTATGAAAATCTTCGTTTCGGCCAAAAAACTCTTGTCTTGTAAATGTGCCCCTAGCGTTGTTGTCTCGCACGAAAGAGCAGTTCAGCTTTCTATTGCGCACTCAAGCCAAGGATCTAAATAAGGGATGAGCACAGCGGAAACTAGCAGAGTGAAGCTCCCAACCAGGTGCGTTCTTTCTTGTCCTTAGCCTGGCGTAGTGCACGATAAGCTCATCCCGAGAAACAAGCAAGACCGATCGACTTATCCCTTTGGTAATTTACATTAGCCTCGATATGCTTACTAATAGGGCAATACCTCTCCTTCGCAACAACTTGACTTTCTTTTATAGTAACAGCAAGTTCTCAAACAGTTTAAGCAAGGGCTTTTTCGAAGAAAGAGAGGGGGCGAAGGCAATTGCTTTTGTCAATGAGATTCCCTGCAATTCCATCAAGATCTGATCTAGCGCCGTCAAGGAATAACTTATTGGAAGATAGAAGTAAAGCCCATGACCACTAGAAAACCTTGGACAGCTGGGACAAAGACTGTAGGACAGACGCTCACCGACCGAAACCACAAGGAAGGATAGGCATAAAGAAATGGAGCTTCCGGCCTGACGCCTGAACCTATTCATTCCACTCCTGAGTTGAACCGCTCTACTCAGCTGAAGAGAAAGCATCTTACTCTAGCTCAGTCTGAAATCGACTCCTACTTTCTTCTATTTTAACAACTCGAGTATGAACACCGGCGCTTGACACCTTCTGCTTGAACCCGACGAGGATGCCACAACCACTGAGCCTTTAAGCACTCATACTAACTGAGCCCGCCTGCTTCATTACTGACATCGATTGATTTTTTCACTCGTTCCAAGCTGAAGATGAGTATTCGGCCTTACAAGAGCATCTGGGCAAGGAAGAAGCGAAAGTTGACTCAACCAATCGTTCTATAAGCAAGGGGCTGGTGCATCACGGTTTTCATTGGCTAGTAAAACACTTCTAGTCGTTAGCACTAGGAATGACTACTCACATGGACAGCTATGAATGGTTGGCAAGGATTTGATTGAATTGACCATTTTGAGTCGTATGGTTTTGTATTTGTTCCTATGGAAAGTTTTTGTTGAATAAAGCTTCTATATGGTAGAAAGCATCTCTCTATATCCCCGTGGTTCGGACACTAGATCTATTTCCTCTATGTATCTATGAGTTTGGTATATTTCCGATACTCGTATTCGAGTAACTCATATTAGAGGAAAAACCGAACTTTCCATGTGATTTTCACGGGGAAATGAATTCGGAATGTTGTATGGTTTTCTCGCACAGGGCTTCCGCCCCTGAGCCTTGATTCGGTTAGCTGTTGACTATCTTGTTAGTCTTCCGGTAGGAATACCGAAAATCTTCTATCTATAAATATTGGTTTTTGTATTCTATTCAAAGTTAGCGAGCAAAAGGATCTAAGTCGAATCTCAGAAAGAGAGCGAGACTGCCTTTGGAGTTTGTTCCCCCGACTCAGTGGGATGATAGAATGAGAATAGAGGTCTCTCAAACTAGAACGAAGGAAAAGTATGGGATGAGAGAGGAAGAAATCCCAACATGACCAAAGTTTCGCTTTTCCATAAGAGGTTGAAGTTGCCCGATGTGCTATGCCTAGAAGTCTAAGAGTCGAAAGATTCAAGCTGCAATGCCTCTTGGCAAGATAGATGGAAACCCTTCTTTTGAGCCACTGTCTCATACTAATAAGCAAAAGTGAAAAAATCGGTCTAGTAAGGACTACCCAAAAGTTCCTAAGGAAAGATCCCCATAAGGTGGACTAGTCGATTCTTGGCAACTAATTTATTAGAAGAGGTTTTTCAGGAGTTTTTTACGACTGGAGCTCAAGCTTGAGTGATAGCAAGCAAAGGTTCATGCTCTTGATTGTATCGCTTGGATCTTCTCTTTTTCTCTTTCTTATCTATTCGTAGGAGACCGGGCCCTTAGCTTGCTATTCCGTTGGTAATGGAATGTGTTGAAGAACTTTGAGTGAAAAGCTACAATGTTTAAATAAATAGACGGATTTGACTTCGTATACATCGATTGTTTCTGGCTTTCCACCAGAGTTGGGGGGCGAAATTCAGTTTCTTTTTTCCTTCCGCAAAACTTTCTATTATAAGGTTATACGGCACTGCCTTTTCTCTGCTTAAAAGCTGAAGAATCAACAGAGGGCAACGAAATTGATCACGAGCGATAGGTGATATTTAGTATGTGTTTTGAAGCGTTCTCCTGAGCAATCAGTCTTTCTCTTCCTGATAGCAGTACGAATAGGATATCCAACATGACTGTATGTTGCAATCAGGGTTAAGCTAGCTCATTGCCAGAAAGCAAACAGGAGCTCTTAGCCAACTATTGCATCAGCGATCAGCCTATTCAACGGCAAGACTTGTATCGATCGGGTGGAAACCAAGTGTAAGATCATTGCTGTTCGGTCGATTAGGTCTAGTATCTCATGGTGTAGTCTTTTTGCGGTCGTCGAGGGTCGTCCTCATACAGCCTCTGTAATTCTTCCATCATTGGGCATATGAGTGTTCTTTGGGCCCTTCGTTGCTCTGAGACTGTTGGGACGGGGCCTGCCGTTGATGATGTGTAGGCAAACATCTCCCACGGTAGGATGGAGACATGCCTCTCATTCCGCGAGATGTTCTCCCTCTTCCCCTTTGAAAAGGACCGGAGGTCATCGGAAGTGCATGGGCGTCGTTTGGAAAGAAGAAGAGGGGTATAGGTCGGCCTGATGCGAGATCGTCTTTTGCTCACGTCGGTGCGTGAGAAGTATGGTCTGCAGGAGTACGGACCGGGTTTTGTTCGGTCAGTCGCGGCGTAAAGTGTACTTCTTCCGGGCACTCGAGGTACGCTGGAAGGGTATCCAATTGCGGGGACAGAGACCGCCTTTGATGTTTCACATGGCCCGGGCATGTCGAAGCTTCTTAGTGTCTAAGAAGCATGATCCGTATTTTTGCATATTCTCTTCATGCTTCTGACAGTATTGTAATGAGTAGCGGACCGGCTATTCGTTAAGCTGCATACTTCTAGTTTGAGTGAATTGGAGTCTTCACCAGAGGTAGAGGGGCTATTGAATGGCTGGCACGTGGCTGTGTACTCATTGTCGAACGCAAACCGGGGAGCTGTAGTGTCCAGAATGACTTGCTCGGCAAGGGTTTCCATCGGGACAAGAAAAGATCTTGGTAGGGAGGGAGGGGATGTAAGACTCAAGGAGTCATTTTTTCCTAATTACAGGAAAGGGTCTGAAAGGGAGCACTTCCAAATCCTTTCTAGGCACAAACCAAGCGAGCACGTTAGGCCTCGCCTTACTTGTAGTGAGAATGCTAGAAAGAGAGCACACTTGAAGGCAAAGAGAACTTCTATTGCTCAAAGAGAAGCTTACAAGATTGGAATGCTTTTAGAGTGAGGGAGTCTCCTCTATTATAGGCTCAAGGCTAGGCATCAAGGGTCAAGATTGAGCCATGTGTCATCCATCCAACGGTTGGGGAACCTTCTATAGAATTCTCCCATCTCCTAGCCTAAAGAATATTCTAGGCATCTTTCTAGAGTTTTCATAACTACTCTCGTTATGTACAAGTGGGCTTGGTTTTGGGCCTAGTTCATAAACAGAAAGACATACTCTTACTAGTCTCCCGTGCATCGGGTATAAAGATAAAGATAACAAATTCTAAACAGAATACCGGAGAATCCGTACTTTAATTAATTAGCTTCTTCTGGCGTTCCTACCTCTATTGCTTGTCTTCCGTGCCAGGAGGTATCCCGTGGGTGGGGTAGTTCATACCTACTAAACTCATCTACCTTCGCTGGCTTTCGTCTCACTCAATAAAGATTCTCTCTGTTCTTCTGAACCTCCGGACTTGGTATCGCACGCAAAGGTCATCGCTATCTAAGTGCTGTTCCCAATCTTGTCTCTCTGAACCTCTCTTCCTACCGCTAGGAGTGAAATACATTGCGTGGCTGCCCGATCATGACGTAGTCCGAGATAGAAGATTGAGAAAAGCAGGGCAAGTGGGAGATGTTCCACGAGCTACTTCTTTGAAGTCTTTTAAGAGAAAGACAGGAGAGACTTCCGGGTGTTTCATCGATGGAATGCTTGCTGTCAGCATCTGTTACTGGACATCTTGCTTGAAGCTCTGTTCCTAGCACCAAATCTTTAGCTTTCTTTGCTTTTCCTCTGTCCTTTGCCCTATCAGAATCAGTATCGGTTGATTCCTTCCCAAGAGGCTTTTTTGTTCGCTTGCTTGCTGGCAAGCTCTATACCGACCTTGGCTATTTGAGGCCTTTTCTAAAGCATTTAGTCTCGTTAGCTATGCTTTGGTATGGCTAGCTTGTTGGTTTGGTGAAGCAGTGGCGCATAGGCAGCTAATTCTAACATAGGCCGATCGGTCCTCGCTCTTGATCGCAGCAAGCACCTTGTTCCCTGTTTCCTAAGAAACCAAGTAGGATTTCCTTTAATAGATGCTTTCCCAGGACTCTCTTTTAAAACAAGGTTCAACTAGCGCTTAGCTGGAAGGCGTGGTGATAGAGTGAATATCGAACCATGAAGAACGGGCCTTTTCTTCTGCTGTGTCCGGCTCTTCTTTCGAAAGCCAGTCCCAAGCACTCTCAAAAAGCGAGATAGAGATACAAGCAGTTCCGAGACTAAGATTAAAAGGCCAATGGCCAATTCACATCGGCTTCTCTTCTCGTTATAGGGACATGAAAAAGAAATGATTTGCAGATAGTTTCATGGCGCCGGCATCGAATGGAATGTGTTAAACATAGCCCCTGAGAATCTTGATTCAAGTAGTTCCCCCATTCTATTGACATAGGAAGAGTCCGGAATTCATGAAAGAGAAGCAATAGGAAAGACAGCATTCGAGTCTGTCTCCACTGCTTCACCTGCGCCTTCAACCGAGAATCCAGCAAGCCAGAAGGAGATTGGATACAGCAGCAACAGTAGCTCCCCAGATTCGGGGCTAGACGCGTTTTAGGAGTTTGCGTGAAGCAGAACGATGATTCAGTCAAGTCCAATCCGAAGACTAGCTATAGACTCGCCAGTAGCGCATCGGGATAGAGAAAGGTAGCCCGGGTCTTCTACTAAGAGGCCAGCGCGGGAGAAGGGAAGTGCTTCCCCAACGCGCACACCGAAAGACCTTGTTCCAGCGGAAAGAGAAGCAAGAGTCTTATATATACGATTACTAAGTTTTCACTCTCACTCTATCTTTCTACCAAGCCAACCAGTGTAGGCAAGGGTAGTTCCCCCATTCATCACCTTTACACCGCATTCATGAAGTGAAGGTAGCTAGAAGCTTCAAGGATGAGGCTCTTAGGCAAGCACGGAACTTCAAGTCAGTGCTCTTCATTATGGTCCCGCCAGGACCTTGTTGCCGAGGGTGGCACGCCCGCCGAGTTAATCCGTTGAGGGGACAAAGGCGAGAGTGGCAAACAGAGTGAGTCCCAAAGGGAACAGAGTTGAGTTAAGTGCATGGAGAGCTTGCACATTTCAAGAGACATGGTGGGATGATGGCCAACTTGTCTCAGACCTAGAGTGGTCGTCTCAAGCGGAGACAATGCTCAGAGGGGCAAGCTTCCCGGTGTCCAAGTGTCAAGTCCCGAGGGCTTGTGTCCGCCGAAAGCTGCTTTTTTTCTTTTTAGCCTTTCCTTTCCTTGCAATGAATCGAAAGGTGAGAGGCAGGGCTCGGTCTCAAGGTTCAAAGTCACTAGTCAGTCCAACTGCACGAGTGAAAGGCGAAAGTAAAGATTACGTGCAACCAGGTGTAACGTGTCAAAGGTCACCGAGTCGTCGGAAAGGGGAATAGGTTGTTTTGCGCATCCAACAACTGAAAGAGTTTGCGGAGAAGGGTTGAGTTGTGTAATAGCAGATTCGTAGGTAAATAAATCGTTGGATTTGAAATCGAACTCTCTACCTTGGGCGGATAGGAATTGAGACTTTCAATGGTCCGCTCTTCTCTCCTCGTGATCGAAGCTGACCCCAGAAGTTGGGTATTCCTTCTTAAGAGGATACTAAACCTCCCGATCTTGCTAGCTCAGTCTTTCAAGATTCAAATCTTTCCCCTTCCGGTCCCAGGGAATCGCTCTTATAGTAGGAGGTTTACTATGTCCCCAACTTCTCTTTATTAAGAAAGTCGGTTGTGTACTATAATTCTAATAAATAGATTGTACCCTAAGCGCTGATCCCAAAGAAAGCAGTTGGCTCTTCCTGCATCCATGCATAAAGAATTAGTAAGTAGGGTCCTCGAAGCCCGCCCGCGCCCGCCAAAGGGCTAAGTCGAGTGATTCCTCTTGTAGGGGATCGTAGCTAGCTATAGTATCACACGATTCTTTCATCTTCTTTTCACATTCATTCTCGGCCGTCTAGCTATAGGACCTCGAATCGATTATTAATACGATTCAATTTAATTGGTGGAAAATCGTCTACTTTATAAATAAGGCTAAGGCTTTCCTCTTTGTGAGGAATTCCCTCCAGGTTGTCTGCTTTATCGGGGTCACTCTCACTCTAAGTCCGAGCGCAGGACATCTTATTCACGAACCCCTTTTAGAATCGGTTTTGTACCCTAGTTCCATCCTGCATACTATCTAATATAGTCATTCATTGGTTCATCTCCAGGTTCTGACTGGGCCTTCCCTTCCTTTTAGTTTGAGTCCGCCTCTCTATTATGAAGTAGTTGTTTCCTAGCCCTCCGTCTGTCCTGATATTGAGGCAAGCCCGCTACCCCCTACATTGAGGTAATCTCGATTGTCTTACTGATTCTCTTCCCGAAACAAGAAAGAATTTCTTTCACTATAGGAAGTTACATTTGTAGCAGCCCAAGAATTGCTCTATCTCCGAGGTCACTCCCAAGAGTACGACCGGAGGCCCATCTTCTTACTTAACGAGTTTGTGTCGCGTAATGTGCCCTTCTTCCTGTGCCAAAGGAGAAAGGAATCTTTTTTTTAACAATGGAATCATGACAACGTCTAGTTCCGCTTCTTGCTCTTTTGCAAGAATGCCTTTAGTAGACCCAACGATTTGAATTCAAAATCCCGGGACAGCTATACCGATGTGTCAACGTCAACAATACTTCTCTGATCTGATCGAGAATCATTCTCCAACTTAGTCAGGAATCTCGTAATTCCTTTCCCAATCCTGTTCCCAGGGCAGCGCTCAGTAGCAACCTCTCTTTGCAACCGGGGTATTGCTTTGCTTTCCTATGCACCCATTTCTCTTGCTCGATGGGATATTAAGAAGAAGCAGCAGCCTCAGATGAGGAGATGGCCAAAGATCTATTATCTCCTTTAGCAAGATCATTCGTTGGGAGCAGCTCTCAGCAATTCCTATAATTATACCAAATGGGAGAGGGGATACCATCAACAGATAGTTCAAACAACCTGGAGTTTGGAACAAGAAAAAAGAAGCAAGTGCTGCCCACTCATGAATCAACGCCCTGGTTTGGCGAACTAGAAGGCGATGGCTTGCCCATGTTGGTGGATGGGACACATGAGGGTAGGTTCCTCGCAATACAGATCCTCAATCTACCCCAATCAAAAAGAAGACATGAAACCATGGACCAAAGACGAAGATGAGGACTATCGAAGCGAAGACCAAGCGCACTCTACCGTTGACTCCAAACCGCTACTCGCGTACTTAAGTTAGGGGCCCCAACCCTTTGATCCGTTGAGCGAGAGCCCTTCCACAGATAAGCCCCAAACCACTACCTGTGCTTAGGGAGATACAGATTCTTAAGCTGAGAGAGAAGCCCTTTCCTGCGGATCGAAGAGCAACCGCTAACACTTAGTAGCGCTAGGGAGATAAGAGGCCCTTTATATACTGTAGATCCTTAAGCGAGGCGATCGTTAGATCGAAGATCGACAAGAGATAGGCTAAAAGACCTAGAAAGTACAACGGTACGGAAGCACGGAAAGACTGAGCGAGCATTCACAATGGTGCAGAAGCACGGAAGCATCCCGAGCAAGAGAGATATTCTTTTTGTGTGGCGCGGAAACACAAGCGCTGAGCAAAAGCGTTCGCGATCATCTCCTAAGAAATGCGAGTCAAATAAGCGAGTAGGAAGGAGAATCGATAATTTATGGTAGGCTGCTTCGCCGCAATAAGTCCTAGATGACTGATAGTCCATGCTATCACGCAGGAGCGCTCAAATCAGGTCTTGCTGTGCACGAAGAAGGGCTTCGGCAACGAGTTCAGCTGCTCCCCCTCTAGATCAGCCTATTCTTTCTTTTTCATCGGTGGGGGATAATCCGTCCGTATCAAAGGTAGCTCATTCCTCTTGATTCGCCACACTTTTTCCTAAAGATCCCTCTTTCATCGGTATTGAACCCAACTAGCGGGTCTCATCTGACTGTTCCTACCCCCGGGATCGGTGGATAATTTATGCAAAAAAGTCTGGAATGCCAAGTGCGGGTATTTTACCCGCATTCCTATCAATGAAAGATGAGCCTCTATAACTGAACATAAGATAATGGAATCTAAGCCTCGATTGAAGATTCCCTTTTTTCGGATTTCTCGAGCCGGTGAGAAAGATAGTTCGATAGATGCCACAGCCTTTACGAAGATGGGTGCCTCTCGACAAAAAAAGACTTTGGATGCAAGAGATCGATTCAATAGGGGATTTCGACGCTACGCTAAAAAAAGTGAACCCTTGTTTTGGTGGCTGAGCCAGAAGCACCGGACAATATGTTTCGGGGTCTCCTTCCTGCAAGTATACTATACTGAGAGACTCGTATCTCAAAAATTCTATCTATCCATCTCTGAATCGTGGGGCCCGAAACAGTGTTGATATGGCCGGGTTTGATCCGGCATAGCACAGTGGCGTTTACGTGTTCCCAACAGACTTTGAAAATCCTCGGATCGTCTCGTCTCGCAAGCACAATGAGCCGAAAAGCACTTCCATTATGGACATCGGGAACGCGGCGGCACCGTGGCCATATCGAACTACCCGCTTAATGAGTCCCTTTCTTTCCATGATCTCGTGTCGCCAAACTCTCGGATTCGCTTTGCCTTTACTTAAAAATGCTAAAATATAAAAGATTATAGGCATCTCGTCGCGATATCCCACTTCCACATACTTGAGTGGAGTGCTCACGCCCTTTATCAAATTGATATGCTGACGCGTATAAACACTCTTTGAAGCGTATAAACGCGGAAAGTACGATTCCCAATACACCAACTGCGCTCAACAGTTTCGACAGTTTATACCAGTTCCAGTGTATCGTAGCAGTCTGAATGGTACGGCGCCGAAGCGGTTCAATCTTCTTTCTCGGGATGGTGTGGTGAGGATGTGTGTGAGTAACCGCCTGATGACGAAAAAGGTGGTGTTGACCCTGCTATTTGGGGTGAGAGTGCCCCGGACGCTCTTAGCCTGAGTCCTGCTGGACGGGAAAACTATGATCGAATGCTGGCAGCGTGCTATTTCGTGATCGCTAGCGGTTCCTTGGAGAGGAGACTCCCTAGCCCACTGTCTGAAGATAAATTCGATCGATCATCATATGTTTTGTTAACTTTTCCCGATTTTTACCCATGATCGATCACTGCTGCAGTTCCCGAACAAGCCCCTTCTTGTCTTGCTTCGAAAGAAACGTCGAAAGGGAAGAAAAGGAAGCTGGTGCTAGAACAGGCAGAAGAAGAAGTCCTGAACATTGTCTCTAAGGCTCCTTCTACGGCTAATGCTGCTGTTCAGGCTGGATCGACAGTTGTAGATTTTCCAGTGGTATCTTCTGTTTTCTGCGTCTGAAAAAACAGCTTCTTCGAATGCCTCTGCCCTACCTTCATTCCCTGGTGGTGGATTTGAAAAAGCCTTCCTTCTCGGATCAAGGGCTTTCTCTTCTGCTTCTTCTTACCCTAGGATGGATACTGAAAGGGAAGATAACAGAAGGCGGTGGCTAGGCTAGGTCTTAGTAGGAGACGATACGGTTACGGTTACCTTTCCTTTGCAGCAAGCGCAATCCTCGCAGCGCGCTATACGCTAGCGCTTCTTTGGTAAGGAAATTGTTCTGTCGTATTGTTCTTCCTTCTCGGCCCTGTGACAAAGCACGGGGCTTTCTTCTTTTAAAAAGATTTTTAAAAACTATTGACCGTAACCCACCGTCATATTCTGTGTCTTTGTCTTTAGATGCGGAATCCTCTGGCCTCGTCGCTTAATATTCTAGATAAATTGAATCCTTTAGTTCGGGGGAAACAGAATCTCTTGGTTAGGCGTCTGCGTCTGTATCTTCGAATCTTTCTTCAGACGTTGGAGTTGGAACTACAGCCTCCGCCCTCCAGCACAAATTCTTAAGCTTGATCGGTGTCATAGCCTGTTACCTTGCAAACACACACCCATCTCCCGTCGGGCGTGGTCGTCGCGTGAAGGTCTTTGTTTTTATGTGCTGCTATGCGCTTTCTCGCTTGCCTATCTCTTTGCCTTTCGATTTATATCTTTCTCTCAGTAAGCCTGCTTCGCTTCTCTAATCGCTAAGCCTTAGACAGTTTGAGCGGTGCCCTTCCTTTATGGGGTTGTCGCCTCAGCGCCTCCTTTCCCTTTAGTAGGCTCACCTTCCCGCCTTGCCTTCGGGGAAGTTTTCCTATCCTCGAGGAACTTTCGCTAGAATCAGGAGCAGACTCAGTCGCTTCATTCTTTCTTCGCCCCAAAGGTTTTCTCTATATAGACTTTATCGCAATGCTGTACTTCATGTCAAATAGCTGTTATCCTGACTTCATCCGCTGGAAGAAGACTTGTCAATAAGATTCTTATTCTTAAGCGGAACTTGCACTAAAAAAGATAATAGCTGCAAGACTCACATCTTAGCTTTCATGTCACGGAAAGGAAAGAATAATAGCTTAATTAGCTTCCCATTCATCTTATGCGGCAGCAGCAAATAACATTAAGCGAAAAGCCTTTTATCTTTATTCCACACGCTTACCTTACCCTCGGATATCCAGTCAGTGATCCAGCCGGAGTGCAATCCCTTCTTGAACAACCGATTCCAGCTTATTCGAAAACAGCTTCTTCTATAGATGATAAAACGGCCAAAGACCCTATTGGGCATTATCTGCCTATTCCTATTGATTCACCCTCCTCGGAGAGTTTCACTTCCTTTAGCTGCTCCGGTATCGGGGAAATCCGTTCGGACATATTCCAGATTCTCTAGAGGAAGCGCTCCTTGCCTGAGGAATAGCCGTCTTTCGCACTCTTGGGATGATATTTTCCTTTTTTCAATAGCTGCTCCTTCTTCCTTTCTCCTCGAACTATAACTAGGAGATGGAGATATGCCCGCTATGACTAATTCCTAGGGAATTGAATAAGCTAAAAACATTTTAGTAATCATTTTAGTAATGATAAGGAATAAGGATTTCGTGCCCCACGGTATAATATCTGTGTCCAATCTAGCAAACCCAGGGAGCCCCAAGCAGCTTGCCTATTCTTTTCTCTCCAATAGGGATAAGAAGTCCCATACTAGCATTGCCCTTAATACCTCACAGCTTGTAACGGCTTATCCGGGTATTGATTCATAGCCATATGTTGAATAAGTCCCTTTCTATTACGAAATAGGGAATTCGTTCACAGCCAGAACAGCCAAAGATGGCATTTAGGATTCTAAGTGGAAAAGATATTCCATTTTGTTTATAGAGACTGAAAGCTGCCTAAACTGGATCAATATAATATCATATCATATCACACAGGTAAGGACGAATGCGAGAGAATGAGACTCGTAGGTAGTATGTGTGACTCGCACCAGTCGTTACGCCGCAAAAACAGGAGTGGGTATCTTCCTTCCTCACCACGTTCAAGCGCAAAGGATCTGGGCGTGTCTACTATAGCTATTGATCCAACCTCTAAAAATTAATTCAATTCCTTTTTAAAAAGCTAAGAACATCATTAAGGAGAGGGCTTTTGCCGGCTAATCGAGTGCCTTTACTAGTTTGCTGCTTTCTTAGATGCTTACGAACGAAGTGCTACTATTCTTGTATATACGGGGGGGAATGATGCTATAGGTTACATATCTAGTACGATATGTAGCTAACCTCTATCTATTGTAGAAGCAATAATTTCATTCTATTGGGCCCTAGAGGAGCTATAGAATCGAGTTATTGAATCTGCCTTTATTTACTTTACTTTAACTTTACTTGGGGTGTTTAACGGGCCTTTGGGATATATAAACATAGACGAGATCTCTCTAGAACAGTTTTGTCATGTCAATGCCGATTGAACCAATTTTACCAGCTGCCAATTCCGTTTGAATCAAAAATGCCCCTATTTCTATTAGTGAAAGCGGAACTTTCCACGCTCGTGCAAACACACTTTCGCAAGGAAGAGAAGACGATTCGTAGCATCTCATCTATCTAGTAATTTTACAGAATAAGCTGCAAGGCAAGAATAGGTTGTTTTCATCAATAGTCAAAGTCATATGCCCAGAGGGAGCTGCTAGAGTAGGTTGCTCGATCAGGCTGTTAGGATAATCAAACCTGCAATCGAATCCACTGCTACTGTTCTAGCTGTTGGCGGACGGAATAAGCACTCTTATGTACTCAGACGGGCAGAACGGCGAATAGGCAGCTATAGAATTCGCAGCTCTCGAATCCCCTGCAATTCAATCTGGTGCTATTCAATCAGCAGTGAGGGAGAAACTTATATGTAAGAAGATGCAGAGAATGCCCTGCTAGTCTTGACACAGAATAATAAGATGGTACGAATGGGATTTCAATAAAAAATATTAATAAAGAAAAGAGTGACTCACTTGACTTCAAGCTGGGGAAGTGACCCGAAAGAAAAGACACTGCCTAAGAAGGAAGGCTTTTTTCGAGCTGTTCCGTGTTTGTTTCTTCCATTGTGTTGTTGAGAGAGCCCCTATCGGGAAAAAGCTTTGTGTTGAAAAAATGGAGATTGGGTTGGTGTTCAGTCTACTTAGTACAAGATCGAAAAGAATGCATTGGATGGATGGCCGGGCCATGAGAAGGAAGACTTGTTATAACCACACGCAAATCAAACGAAGTTCTCTTGGGTTGGTCAACCATTTTTAGAGTTTATACGGAAACGAAGACTTTCGAGAACAAATATTGGACCGGGAAGAGGGGCAAAAAAGAAAGTGGAAGCGCATATGGCACGAAAAGGAAATCCGATTCTCTTGGGTTGGTCAACCATTTTTAGAGTTTATACGGAAACGAAGACTTTCGAGAACAAATATTGGACCGGGAAGAGGGGCAAAAAAGAAAGTGGAAGCGCATATGGCACGAAAAGGAAATCCGATTTCGGTCAGATGGTCAACCATTTTTAGAGTTTATACGGAAACGAAGACTTTCGAGAACAAATATTGGACCGGGAAGAGGGGCAAAAAAGAAAGTGGAAGCGCATATGGCACGAAAAGGAAATCCGATTTCGGTCAGATTCGATCTGAATCGTAATTCAGATTCAAGTCGGTTCAGTTCAGATTCAAGTCGGTTCAGTAAGAGATGGAAAGGCCTTTCTCTGTTGAGAAAGCCTTTTTTTTTATTCCTTGTTTTACGTTTCGTTCTACCGTGCGCCGGTTGTTTCTATTTTATTTATTTTCTAGGTTCAGAAGGAACCGTTATTACGGGGAAAACCCTCATCCTTCTTTTCCTACTTTTATGTAAAGTGCTCTTTCTATATCGCCTTTATGGGTGTCGTTTACCAAATCAGTTTGGAGTTTTGCTAATCTAATAATATATATATATTCATTCTAGTTTTCATATCTATCTTTTTCTTTTTGTTACGATCCTACGTAGTCTCAAACTTGACTCTTTATTTTTCTTCGTTTTTGTTGTTGTGTATGGCGAGCGGGCAAGCTCTTCCGGCCCCTTCCGGCCCAGCAAGCTCGTCCTCATGGACGGAAGATTCATTCGAAATGCGCGTCTTATTGGAACCTTTTTCGGAAACGGAAATGGAAAGCCAAGGCCCATCGTCGGTGAATCAACCGTCTTCGCCTCCTTCTCATTCTCATCCAGTGGCTTCCCGGGGGGAGGAAGCTGGTCCTTCTAATCGGGCCCCCCCAAAAGTCTCCTATCCATATCACGAAGATGAAATGATAGGGGGGGATTCCGTTAGTTTGATCCAACGTCGCCTTTTGGTGAAAAACCCTGACCCCTCTTTCCAGGACTACCAGCTGGCCCGTTTTGAAGCCGAGGACCTCTTCGAGGTCAAGGTTGATATTATAAAACTTATGGCGGGCCTTGATCCAGAAGGAGATTGGATGGGACGGGGAGCCAGGGCTCTAGATAATCCTCGCACCGCCACAGGGGAAGAGTCCTTGGAAAAACTTTCTGACTTCTTGGAAGATCTAAACCAAGGTGGACGCGAATCCCAAGTTTTTTCTCATTTGAAAAAGAGGGTACCCTATCGAAGGGGGGGGGATGACCACTCTACCGCGTAGGGTAGGGGGCAAGGACTAAATCCCACGGTCCGCTTACCGAGGAATAGAAAGGGAAGACCGGGGGCCAGAGCAAGTTGGGTTGGGGTATAGAGCCGTAAGCGCGGTGGGGGGGTGACATAGGACGTGCTCGTACGGTTCATAGAAGGGTATGATCAACTCGTTGATTGTTGGGAACTTTAACTCCTCTATATTCGAAATATGCCTTTCTAGGAGCATTACGATCTGCAGCTCAAATGGTCTCTTATGAAGTCTCTATTGGTCTTATTCTTATTGTGCGCCTTGTGAGCGCGTTTGGATCCGCGAAGGCAATCGCTCGGATGTTCCCCTAACCCAACCCGGGAACGGACTGGAGGGAACCGCAGCATGGGGAATGTCCGCGTCTTGTCGCAAGGCTCATTTTGAGTTGTGGGTCATAGGGCGGACTTCGGGCAGAAAGCTTTTTCTGATCAAGGGCCGGGGCACAAGGGTCCTGGTACTATCCAGGTGCGAAGAACCCCGGAGGTGACTGCAATGAGCAGAAATCTCACTCACCGGCCTAAACGACGAGCAAACACTCGAACGTGAGAGCAAGGGATCACCCAACGAATGGACGAGCTCCAAGGAGGGAGGAGGCAAGAACCATGCTTTCAGAGAAGTGGCGGTCCGAATCTTATCTGAACTGCGAGAATAACTGACTAAGCCGTGCCATAAGGGTCATTCTCCAAACGGGACGGGGCCAAGCCTTTAGTTTAAGTAGGTTGGGTGACAGATCGGCCATAGGAGTACTCCGGGATATAAACCAGGGCAACTAATGTCGAGCATACGACGATGCCGCCCGTTTTCATTTTATGGAAGTCCCCGGCAGAGGAAAGGGCTGTAGGTGATGGCGCGTTTTGCTTCTGAGAGGGGCGCTGAAATTGTTCCTATTGGGTCGTGCGTGGCAGCTTTTAGTATAGATGAATAAAGGCTTGAACGGGACCTATTCTCTTAATAGGCGGCAAAGCTGAATAGGAAGGGAGGGGCCGCGCTGACTGATGAGTGCCTTTTTAGCCTTTAGAAAAAGGCTCTCATGTGAAGCTAACATGGCTGGCTACATACAAGTATAGCCAAATCAAGATGAGACGAGACGGACGGTCAGAGGCCGCAGCGGGACTATCATAGGAAAGCCCGCCCCCGCTAGCTAACATAGAAAGATATTCCCGGATAGCAGTAGTCTCTATGTGAATCTCTTCCCGACCAGGCCAGGCCGAATCGGGCCACCACTTGGGATGGGAATGGCTCAGCCCACATGCATCATTTGAGAAAAGCACTCCAGTCCAGTCGCCTCCTCGAAGTGGCTTGTCAACCACGCTTTCCCTCCCTCAAAACAATGCTCCTCACCAAATGTCCTTCCTTGGGTTGGGGCTACACAGCAATGAGTAGTTCGCTCCAGGACTCCACTCCCTCGAGAGCAGGATGCCGGCCGAGATGGAGCTGGGAGCCAACCTATACCTTCCTGGGGCTTGCCTTGCCCCAACATCTAAATAAAAGAAAAGGCGGGCGCCGAAAAGGAACCCTCTTCAAGAAAGCTTTGCTTGGTAGGCGCTGCCTACTCACTCGGACAATGCTCTGAACACGAAAGTGTGCAGTTCCGCCCCCCCTTCTCTCATGCTGAGTCACAGGCAGCGCCTCGGAAAGCACGGACGAGCCACATGCAGGGAAACTTGCACGTGTGGTTCTGGCCGGGGACCCCGGTATACTGTACTAATATGTGTAGGTCCCCGTAATTCGAGTGAGATTGTCATGGCGCAAAAGCAGATATGGTCTGGTATTCCCTTGTTCCCTGTATTGGTTATGTTCCTCATTTCTCGTCTAGCAGAAACTAATCGAGCTCCGTTTGATCTCCCAGAAGCGGAAGCTGAATCAGTTGCAGGCTATAATGTAGAATATGCGCGGGATGCGATCCTTAATAGTCCACTGTTGGCGGAAGCCAATGTCCCGGGATCCCGGGGACTCATTCTGACTGAAACAAGGGGTGGGTCTTTACCAACTTCAAAATATTCGATTTTAGGGAAGCCAGCTGAAAAACGGATGCGCGCTACTAGCGCGGCTCGCTTCGCTTTTGTTGCGGAGCTCGCTGCTTTTTGGGTGCTTGCCCTTAGTTGGTTGGGCACTCTTCATTCTTCATTCGAAACTAATGAATGTCGGGTCGGGGTTTCTGCCTTGTTATCAGAGTTGGGTAAAGCAAACTCCCTCCTTGGACGAGCACGGGGCTTAGTCAAGTAGAACCGGGTTGCGTTGCTTGATGCTCCGATCGAAAACAAATCGGTGGGGCCATGCCGGTACGACTGAATATGCGTTAGAAAGGTCAATCCCTCCCCTACGACACAAAAAAAAACCGGGCCGAACTTCTAACAGCCCGCCCGCTTCCATAGAACAATATCGCGGCAACGTAGACCTAAGTGGTCATATTGGATCCTTGGGAACCATCACAAGTACGGCCGGCCTATATTTGAACGAGAATGCCGTGTCGTCCAGCGGAGCCTAGAAGAAGGTGACTCGCGCAGACAGCTGACTCCTTTTCAATAGAAAGGAATAGCCAAACCAACCCAGCTGGCTGGTCAATCTCAGAGATCTTATCGGCCGGCAAACCGGAGACGGACGACCACGGTCCCGACCTTACCAGCACCAGAGGTGTACTAATCAATGAACCCCCGAAACCTACTTTCTTTTCTGACAAAATCAACCAAGCCTAACCGGGCACGACATGTTGTTGATATTGATTGAGTTTGAGGGACTTTCGCTGACGGAATCCATCCATAAACCTAGACCCCGGTAACCTTCGTAACCAAAGCGTCACGACAACATCCAAAGGTCACCTTTGGATTCTATTCTTAAGTAGGGGGCAAGGAGGAACACGTAGGAATGCCGACCACTACATAAGCCACTAGTGGCTGAGAGAAAGCGAGCAGCACCTTGTATAGGTTGGGCTCCGCTTGAAGAAGCGAGCCCCTATCAGAGAAAGCCATTGCGCGCTAGCCTAGCTAGCTAGCGTTTTTCAGCTGGCTGTTATGTTAGTTGTAGCGCGCCTTCCCTCCTTCTCTCACTTTGGAATGGAAAGATTTAGCAGCATTCTGACCTGGTCGAGATTTACATCGGTGTAAAAGATTGAGTGGGATCTGTGAGGTTGGTTATAGTAAGGCCTGGCCGGAAAGTGTTCTTGCCTCTATCTCGGGTAGTCCCCGAAAATGCCCGTTCCGAAGTCGTTGGGGCTAATTTACTTGCTCGTTCCTAGGAACTCAGTAAAGTGACCAGTAAGTCAGCGGGCAGGGGGGTCTGACGATGCGGAGAACAAACAAAGGCGACAAAGCTATGTTAGACGGATGAAAGAAAAGCTGCAACAAAACGGGTGGCTACCTGCAGTGGGACCACTGCACGGGAGGATCAGGGGCAAATAGAGATGGACAGCTCGAAGAAAGCGCCACATGCGGAACACTGGATTATATCAGCTCCAACTAATGATGCACCAAGTGAGGGAAGGCTTGAGACTGAGACTACGATCCCCAGTCTCTTAATCCCTTGCTTCTTATAAATGCCTCTGAGAAAGGTTAATCAACATAATATAATGAATTTCTATTCTCCGGTCTGGGAAGAAGAATGAATAAATCCTGTGCTATCAAGAATAGGAATATGAAAGTTATCCCATAATATTAGGTAAAGAAGTTCCTTGCCTTACCCAGCGTCGAAGAAAAGTTCCTGAACTGAGCTCACGGCCTTCATTTTGGTTAGGAGTGAAATAAACCGCTGGAACTAATAGAATCAGTGCTACCTCTTTCTTTCCCCTTCGATTCGTGACAGCTACTCATACGCGCCATCCCCGCTTCCTCCTTGAAGACGTAAGGAAGAGCCTATTCATTTGCATTCATGTGCAGTTACTTCTTTCAAAAAGGGCATATATTAGGCTCTAATCCCGTATTCTTTCTAAGAAAGCCATTACTCCTTACAATATTCATTATCTCTAGTTCCGACTTAAGAGTTAGACTAGGCGATCTCTTCCTTCTTGTGCAAAGCCTCTCTCCTGATCTTGATAGCACGGAAAATAAACTTTTTGCGATGAGGCCATGCAAGGAAGGCTCTTGTCATTACCACCTCTTTGCTTTGCACTCGCTACCTTCATACCCAGAAAAGGGCCTTTGCCCAGTTCTTTCTTCTTAGTCCATTAAGAAGATCAAAGGAAAATCCCTTTCACAAAGCGAAGGGACATTGCTTACAACTCAAAAGGACGGGATTGAGGTGAGGTTAAGGCACCTCTCATCACAGCACGTCGAAAGCATGCCATCAAATTCATTTTATGGAAAGCCTTAGAGCAATAGCACGCACAGGGAGAGTCTTCCTTCTGATCCCAAGGAATGCGCGTCTGGCGGTCTATCTGTTCAAAACGAATTCAAAAGTCATTGCTAGACTCAAGTCCCAGGAAGGTTCACAACTCGTATTACCAATTTCCACCCGGAAGAAGCATCGAACACGCTTTTAGTCAAAATCCTGGGTGCCTTACGCGGAAGAGGGGATTATGGTAGAAAGGGAAGATTTTGATCCTAGAAGATGGATTTATTGCATTTCCAAGCCCAAGCTAAGCTCCTTTTCAGGATAAGTTCTTATCATTTTGCTTCCTGCTTTGAAGTGTTGGCGATTCTCAAACATCTTTTGAACCCTCTCTGGTAATTGAAAAAAAGGAGTAGCCGGAGGTCTCCAAAGGCTGGGAATAAATGCTTGACGTTGCTGATTCCAGAATTCTTTTCCAAGGGCCCCTCGCTCC